ATCTAGAATATTTATGTTATGTCTCCTGGAATATTTAAATAAAAAATAATAAGATATAAAGAGGACTATTATGTCACTACAGGGTAGAACACCCCACCCACTAAGTTCAATTAGTCAGTATAATAATGATTAAATGTTCAACTTTTTAATTAGAACTCAAAATAAAATAATAAGAACTCATTATATTATAAATATTACAATGGTGTTTGCCCTTTTTTACTATCAAAAATATCTGTATTCTCCGATGAAAAACGAAGACAAAGACTCGAGTTTCATGAAAAAAGCCCTTTATCGGATTTGAACCGATGACTTACGCCTTACCATGGCGTTACTCTACCACTGAGTTAAAAGGGCCTGTTCAATTCATGACTTAGCCATTTTCCATTATGAGTCTACTACATATATGTATATATGCAGTAGACTCATAATGGAAATAATGGAAAAATCAATTTTATTTACCTAGAAAAATGGAAGAAAAAAAAAAGTTCAATTCAAATCCTATAGAATCAGAATATAAAAAGACTATTCGAATCTAGCCATACCATTAGATTATATTGACAATTCCAAAAAACTATTCATACTATCATTATAGTATGATGACGGTCGGGCGGATATGCCCCCATCGTCTAGTGGTTCAGGACATCTCTCTTTCAAGGAGGCAGCGGGGATTCGACTTCCCCTGGGGGTAGGGTACTACGAAAGGAAGTTGATCATGGATTATCAATAAGCATAGAAAGAATTCTTCCTGGGTCGATGCCCGAGCGGTTAATGGGGACGGACTGTAAATTCGTTGACGACTGTCTACGCTGGTTCAAATCCAGCTCGGCCCAAGAATTCACCGCCCCATGAGTAGGATATAATTAATTTATCCTACAGAAAAGAAAGGGTAATGCCTGCTTCGTAGAGAAATAAAGAAAAATTTTTCTCTATCTATTTTTTTTTCTCATCTCATCGAAAGATTGATTATTTATATTTCACAATAAAATAAAAAATCACTAGTTACTAATAATCCGTAGTTACTAATAATCCGTCTCACTCTCACTAAAGCCCGTGTTTATGTGGATATGATATCAATATAGCATTCGCATATCTGTTACGTTCCAACATGACGAGTAGAATATTCTTATGAAACCCTAAGTATATGTATGCTATACACCTCGCCGGGATTGTAGTTCAATTGGTCAGAGCACCGCCCTGTCAAGGCGGAAGCTGCGGGTTCGAGCCCCGTCAGTCCCGAACTAGGATCTAATGAATTTCTCAATTTCTCAATTCATTTCTCAATTTTTGCGAAAGGGAAGACGAGGAGCAAAATAGAATGAAAAAAATTCCCGTCGTGGAGATTATTTCTTTTGTTTCGCATGTCTCATCAGATAAATATGGGAAGTTCCTTTTCTTCCCCTAGTACTAATTGATAAGGAAAAACATATCTAGATTTAGTACAATTGGTACTATTGCTATATTCAGTATTTAAAGTTTAAGAGATACCATACCAATACTCTTTTTTTTTCAATCATTCTGCTCTTGATCAATGAAATGGAATAGAGTGCCCATATTTTTGGGGGGGTACAGACACAAAATATCTTTGTTTATTATATGATACATAATGAACTTAATCTTAATAGAATTGAATTCTATGGCGAAGTACTTTTCAGGTTGAAGCACATCTTTTCTAAATCTAATTTTTTTTTTTAGCCTCAATTATGACTACTGATTTGAAACAATTTATTTTCATTCCAATTTTATATTGAATTTTTGATGTATACGTTCCAACTCCAATCCAACAAAGAGTATACTAATAATATAAAATAAAAGACCAACAAAACCAAGCAAGGCTCCTTTCTTTTCTTATTCTTAGTAAAGGTAAAGCTTGAATAGTCGATTTTTTAGACTTAACCTTACCTTTTTTACATCTCACTTATACTGTTTGGCTCTCTGATATAATACCTTATAATTCTATATACAAAATTCTATGTATATGTATAAGTAGAAGATAAGATGATAGGTTATAGAAAAGAACAAGTGGAAAAAGGATGAAAACCTAATGATAGGTATTTCTGATCTAATCAAAAATGGTTTTTTGTATGGATAAAAGATCTCCCTATGTTATACTATTCAATTCTCAACGAGAAATTGATTTGATAGATCAGAAATTTTTATTCATAATATTGATCTGATTCAGTATCATCAAGATACAATTCATCCCATTGAATTTACAGGAATCAAATTTATCATCTCTATGGGATTAGATCCCGAGTTAAGTTATTGCGAAAAAAAAAGATTAGATTATGGAAGTCAATATTCTCGCACTTATTGCTACTGCACTGTTCATTCTAATTCCTACTGCTTTTTTACTTATCATCTATGTAAAAACAGTTAGCCAAAATGATTAATTTGAATGAAACTTGAATTATCAGTTCTTAGCAGTTCAATTCAATGATTCAAGAAATGAAAGAAAAGAATTAAAACTCTAAGTCTTAAATGAAATGATTGCGCTGAGCTGGAATCAGAACAGAAGTAGCTTATTAAGTATCTAAGCTAGTGTGGTAGAAAGAACTATATATTATAGTTCTTTCTACCACACTAGCTAGTATTGTATACTAATATTAATATAGGCTTCATATAGATAAAATTACAATATGTATATATTAGATGTACATATAGATAAGATAAAACTTGAATTCTATTTCTTTTTTTTCATCTCAAGAAGTCATTGATTGAACAATTAATGGATGATCCGCGGAGTTATATGATAACTTCTTCGGATTTAGAAAAGGGGTTAGAGTAAACCTGGCCGTTTTTCATGTTTAAACAAAACATGAGATGAGTCAAAAAAGTATAATTTCTAGAAGTTTAAAACAAATGTGAAATGTGTGATATGTAAATAGCCTAACGGAAGAAAGATCTAATTTTATTATGTGTAGGACCTCTTTGGACAATCACTAATCGTTTCGCTTACAGTGGAAAGAAAATATATAGTGTCATAATAACAGAATGGCTTTTCTTTTAGAAAAAAATATATAGACTATTTAGTCAAAATTAGGTTGGAAAGAATCTCCTATTGTGCGTAGATTTGAGTTTCAAAATACAATTATGATAATGATTTATTACTCTATTCCAGTACATTTGAATACTTTTTTTTAAGGTAAGGCTTCGCAAAACGATCAATAAAGAATTGATACAGTTCGATTGAGCAATCGATTACTCCATTTAGTATTTGTAGTGTCCACAACACTAGAGTCCACTTCCCCATACTACAAGTGAAAGGGAAAATGTAAAGACGACCATTAAAGCAGCCCAAGCAAGACTTACTATATCCATGTGAATTATGTCCCCTATTTCTATGAAGGAATTATTCTATTATTATTTAATAATCATAGTGGAATCAATGGCACAGAGTCAAAATAGGATTCTGACTTAAGACTATTGATGAACCAAATCAATTCAATGAATACATTTTCAATAAGTTTCAATATTTTAAGATTTCCGGTAGAATCAGGAAGTATTAAGTACAAGATGATACACGCGCCTTTTCTATAGACAACTATATATCAGATACCTCTATTTTCTATTTGATCTAAGCTTACTGTCTTTCTATGAAAGAATCGGTAGAACCCACTGCCACTATTACTACATACATATATTCTTTTTTTTTTTCAATTTTTACCTTTACTCTATACTATAAGAGTCGACCAACTATTCTGATTGTATGTCTGAGCACTCATAGCCTTTCGTGAGTTTAAATACAAAGTATCTTCGTGCCTTTCCACAAGCCCTAATATTTCCCATCATTGTATCCAATCTAATTTAATACCCAACAGAGTCACGAGACGCTACTTAAAATTGAAAATTGTTTAAGAGATTTTGATATGCTAGTCTTTTGTATAATCTTTTCTTCTATTCTAGTAGTAAAAATGGGGTGCCTCTTAGGAATCTTTGTATATCGAGATTTCCGACCTTAGTTCTTAATTTCATTCTGGAATTGATTCTCACCATTTATTTTGTATTAAAAAAAAAATGGTGAGAATCATTACCAATCATTAAATTAATAATTGAGGTTTTTGCTTCATCCCTATTACTGCCGATTTGGTTTGGGCTAAACTCAGATTTTAAGAAAAAAGGTTACAGTCTTTTCTAAAACCTATGCTAAAAATCAAGTATTGACACGTCCACTTAGTTCTTTGCCTCCGCTTCTTGCGGAGCAATAATTCATCGAATTCGATCGGCAGAATAAGAAATAAAAAATCTTTTGTTGATCAGGCGACACCCGGATTTGAACTGGGGATAAAGGATTTGCAGTCCCCCGCCTTACCACTTGGCCATGCCGCCCAATTCGATCCAAAATAAAATGGATAAAAATATTATCCATATTCTATTTCTAATACTAACTCTTTTTTTTATCTTGAATCCCGTTGTACTTATCCTTAAAAACAAATTCCTTTTTTTTTTTAATGGATCTGGTTTCTATTATTTTCTTCGATTTATTATATCTCAAAATATACATCATTTAATAATTTCCCTTCTCGTTTCTTTTCTATTGAGAGTCAAATTCTGGCGACAGACTGAAAAATTCAGGGCAAATTGGAACCATTAACAATTTACTTTTAATTAGTCTTTAAATTGAAATTAGTGAATGGTTCTTCAATTTTTATCGGAGATAAAATTGTATTTCCTTGAATGGAAAAAGAAAATAAAATTTATTTATGACCGATTTATGACTAATCTCGTTTTTTTCAATAAAAAAGACTTTTCAATTTCAATTATAACAACATATATGTGTATATGTAAACCCCAAAACACAAATTGTTACCCAGATACCGAGACGGGTCTCTCTCTTATGTACATATCCCTAGAGAGAATTCTCATGTTTCAATTTTTCATTGAATAAATAGATTGAAATATTGAATAGAAAATACGAATTTTGGTGGAGTGTGATCCATGTTAATGTTGCCCCAGAAATTGCAAGAAAGGATGTGATATATGGATAGATAGCCGTATCAACA